GACCAAATTGGGAACAAGAATTTTTGTGGTTCTTTTTTACGAATTTGATAAAGCTAAATAAACAGATCTAAAAATTCATTTCGGATAATTGAACCTTCTCAAACTGTTTCTTTTTAAGAACCAAAAAGATTTGTGCCAAAACAACCGATCCTAAGAAGAACAAAAGGCCTTGGACACGTAATGGATCTTGAAGTACTATTTCCGCATCCCCCTGACCAAATCCACCCACATTAGGATTACTCGTTAATGGTTGATCGAGTTTAATGGATTCGCCCTCTGAAACAAGAAGTTCTAGGCCTCGAGGGATAATATCAATAACTTGGCGTCCATTCGATGCATCCACTATGGTTATTTCGTATCCCCCTTTTTCTTTTCGTAAAATTTTGCTTATTATCCCTCCTGCCGTAGCATTATAAACTGTATTGTTACTTTTGCTACCATCAGGATAAATCTGACCCCTTCCCCTGTTTCCACCTACGTATATAGGATATTTTAAGAAGTGAACATCTTTATTAGTAGCAGGGTCTGGGGCAAGAATAGGAAAGGTTATTTCACTATATTTTTGACCAGGAACAGGACCTATCACAAGAATATTTTTTTTATCGGGGCGATAATTCTGAAAAGAAAGATTTCCTATCTTTTCTTTCATATCGGGTGAAATACGATCGGGAGGGGCTAATTCAAACCCCTCGGGTAAAATAAGAACAGCTCCCACATTCAAAGCTCCTTTTTTACCATTAGCTAGAACTTGCTTTAGTTGCATATCATAAGGAATTTTAACAACTGCTTCAAATACAGTATCAGGAAGTACCGTTTGTGGAACCTCAATATCCACGGGCTTATTAGCTAAATGGCAATTGGCACATACAATACGCCCAGTTGCCTCTCGTGGATTTTCATAATTCTGCTGGGCAAAAATCGGATATGCACTTGAAATGGATGCCCAAGTTATTATATATATCATGAGTGAGACAGATATGGAGCGAGTAATCTCTTCCCTTATCCAAGAAAAGGTATTTCTAGTTTGCATGGTCCAATCATTTATCCCGAAAATTTCTACAATAAAGTTAGGTAGGTCAATAATATACTTCCCTAGCCACAATTCTGCTATTTACATTTACTTAAATCCAATTTTTTTTGTTGAAATATACAAGGAATCCCTCATGGGTAAAAAGAGTAAAGTAAATACGACTTTTATTTGGTTATGATGTATAAGGTACGAAAGATTAGAATTGGATCAGTGAATCATTTTTTAGTCATTTATTGCATGATAAATAACTACAAGCGACGGAGATACACGATTTAAATAACGAAAGATCCAATATTTAAAAATTGTATCAAGAATGACTGGAAAGGTAGAAACTAGACCAGATAAAATTTGCTCATAATGAGCAAACCCAAAATCTTTGTAAATATAACCAATCATTAGTTCCCAACCGTGAGGCGAATGAAATCCGATACATAAATCAGTTAATAAAAGAATCGAAAAAGCTTTAATTGTATCACTTAAATTATATAGGAATTCTTGAACCCAAGAATTCAGAATAAAAAGTTTTTCCTTACCCCAAAAGGAATAACCACTTAGAATAACGAAAGATATTAGATTTGTCGAGAAGTGCAAGATTGTATGGATACGATACTCATTGTGTATCTTGATGAATTGGATCGTTTCTTTGTGGATTCCTAGACGAAATTGTTGTAAATCGGTTTCTGTGTATTCCTTTATCATTTCATCGAGTTCGAATAGTTCCTCTAATTGTATGAATTTTTCTAGAACACTTTTTTCTTGAATATCATTCAAAAAAGTTTCGCATTGTCTAGTATTCCACCAATTAGTAATCCAAGTTTTCAAACTTTTATTACAGCAGAGAGAGATCAACCAGGGCAAAAAGACTATAGACGTAAAATAAAAAAAAGGAATGAATGCTTTCTTTTTTGCCATTTTGAATCTGTGAATTGTTAATGAACCTACCTCAGTTGTTGATTCTATTAGATCTAATATTTCTATCGAGCATGAGTTTCTATTCTAATTCGAATAGAATGTATTGAGCCTATGAATCCATTTTCTCTTTTTCTTTTGATTCAATACTTAGTCTTTGCTTTGAATCTAGAAAGAATACAGAAATAGACTCAGAATACACTTCCAATTTGAATCAAGAAAAAATGGGGTTTACAGGATGTTATTCTCCCTTTTTCGATCAATACTAATTTCGAGATGAAGAAACTTTCTATCAAATATATCAAAAAAAAAAACGAGCATAAAAGAATAGATGCATGTTTAATTGACAAAAAAAAATAAAGAAATTCTTTCGTTTTTTCTTCCTACTGCCAAAGCATTTAGTCTTTTAAAATTAATTCATTTCAAAATACTTCAATTGGTACACGCAAAAAATAAGCCAATTCGGCAGCTTTTTGCTCAATTTCTCGTGTAGTAAAATTCTCATCAGTACGAATTAAAGGAATAGCCCCTTGACCTCGAATTTCCATATAAAGGACACGCCGAGCAGAAACACCCTCTTTAACTTCTATTCTGATGGACTGAATATCTTTCATAAGGAATCGTAAACAGATGCGACGACTTTTTCCAGGAAATCCCCAACGAAAAATACGCACTATTCCTTCTTTTCGGTCGAAAAGATCATAACCACTGCCCACATTCCACAAAATAGTGCACCACAAATAGCAACTAATAAAGAGACCCGCAATACCATAGAAAGACATCACAATCCCTTGTGGAAAAAAAATGATTTGCTGAGACGGAAATAACGAGATAACATTTATACCAAGATAACTGGAAGTTCCAACCAATAAGAATCCTAATGAACCTAAAAATAGGATAAAGGCCCAGCAGAAATTACTTGTTTTTCGAGACCCCGTTATAAATTCTATCCATATAGATTCTGATCGCCAACTCATATATATTAGATCCAGTTATACAATTTTTTGGAATTGAGAAAATATGACTTTCCTTTTTTTGTTTTCAAAGTAACTCTCATCCACTATTTTGTTGTGAACCTTTACCTCAGGAGTAATTCATAGAATTTTTGATATCTAAAATAATAATAATAACATCTCCTTCCTTTATATGATCCCCTATAGCTATATACATACAAATAAATACATTGACTTGAATTTCATACATCGGCCCGATGATTATCCATTTTTCAAAAGAGCGCAAATTTTTGTACTCATATAATACATTTACACATGCATAAGAGCTTTTTTTATTTATGTTTGTAGGAATCTATGTGTTATACAATATTCTACCAAATGGGTCTTATCGAATCGAAGTTAAAAAAAAAAAAGGAGTGATATGATTAGGTCTCATCCGATCTAAAAAATCTTATTTTTTTGAATATGAAGAAATAAAGAAGCCATTGCAATTGCCGGAAAGACTAGGCCTACTAAAGGCACAAAAATAGAGGGTAAGTTATTGAAAGTTGTCATAAAATGGGTACCTCAATTTAATATTTGTACCTGTTATTGTTATATTCTGAATTATAAAGATATCTTAAAATATCTTGTATTTTTATTATTTCTATTATATATATTATATAATTATACTAAGTATCTTTAAGTAAATATATATCTAATACTAATATATAACCTAATAGAAATAGAATCAAAAAATAGGTACAAGAAACGCCAAACTAAATAAATGGACTTAATTAATCTTTAAAAATCAAATAGATGTATCATAATCCCCTTGTTAGATTTATTATTCTTTTTGTCTTCTACTTCTAATAGTCATTAATAAATAAAAAATTTGATTCCATTACAAATTTCTAAAAAATTGATTAGAATATGATCCAACAACAGGGAATTTTCGGGAAATGCAAAAAGATGAAAGACTCTCTATAGATCTGTATATATCTCTATTTTATATATCTATACATATGCAAGCAAGGGAGGAAAATTAACTTTGTTTTATTTGTCTAATTTGAACTTCCCGAAAGCAAAAATTTATTTTTTATCTTATTGATAGAGGTTTACTGAGTAGTAAACAAGAATATCGATAAAAAAATGATTCGAAAGAAAAATGCATTTTGGAGGGTTTTCGTTTAATTCTGATAAACTAACCGTTCTATTTTATTTCATTTTTGTTCAAAGGAAAAAAAGCATGGAGCTGAAATAACTCATTCAGAACACCTTTTAAAGGATTACGTGGTACAATTGCATCCAATAAGCCCTTACGTAATAAAGATTCCGCCGCTTGTGAACCTTCAGGCACGGCTTTTTTCAATGTTTGTTCAATTACTCTTTTACCCGCAAATGCAATATAGGCATAGGGTTCCGCAATAATGATATCCCCCAACATACCAAAACTAGCTGTCACCCCACCAGTAGTAGGAGATGTAAGAATTGATATATAGAATAACTTTTTACTTGATTGATAATCACATAAAACCGAAGAAATTTTAGCCATTTGCATCAAACTTAAACTTCCTTCTTGCATTCGTGCTCCTCCGGAAGAACACACTAAAATAAGAGGTAAACATTGATTGGTAGCATACTCGATCAAACGAGTTATTTTTTCGCCTACTACGGATCCCATACTACCCCCCATAAACTTAAAATCCATAACCCCAAGGGCTACCGGAATACCGTTTAGTTGACCTGTACCTGTTTGAACAGCGTCAGTCAATCCTGTCGTTTTTTGAGCAGAGTCAATACGATTTTTATAAGGTTCCTCCCTTGAATGAAATTTAATGGGATCCGCAGAGACCATGTCTTCATCCATAGGATTCCAAGTACCCGGATCAATCGAAAGCTCGATTCTCTCTGAACTACTCATTTTCAAATAATGTCCACATTGTTCACAAACATTCATTTTGACTTTCTTATACATTAATCCATAACAATTGTCGCATTGAATCCACAATTGATTGTAGTTTTGAGTTATATCGAAATCCTTAGAACTCATTAAATTACTACGATTCCTATTTGTTTTTATCTTGTAATTTTTTATTTCACGAATCTTTCCACTTTCACTACAAATG